GACCCAAATACTGATTGAAACAGATATGGAATAGAAAGTTTTAAACTTCTCTCTCATTCAATATTATTTAAAGATATGAAAGAATCAAAATGCGAAAGCTCCTCTTTGTGGTTAAATGCCAAAAAATCAAGTAAGCTCATTCGTCTTTATGTTGTGTTGATCGTTACAGGCCTCTTGAATCTTCTAGATTACCTATCTTTATTGTCTTTTTTATTTGGTATTTGTATGGAACAGGGATGGGGATTTCTTCTTGTTTTCTTTATTATTGATAGGAATTATCTTGTTAAGACCCTACTTAACTAATCAATTGAAACCTCAGATTCATACGAGAACCACGATAATTCAATGAAACCTTCAAAGTCCAAAGTTCACTGAGTGAGAACCATTGGATCATCACTTATTCAATCAAAAAAAATAGCTATAATGACTAAAAACATAAAATACAAAGAAGCGTTTGTCCTTTGATCCAAATAAGAGTTTAAAAGCAGAAAAATATTTTGATTTATTAAAGTTTATAAGATAGAACGGAAAGAAGTCCGGCTACGAGGTCTGAGTATTAAGTATGAATCATAGTTCGAATACTTTGTGATCTATTTGATCTATTTCGTGCTCCAGATACTCGAATGAATATCCGACGAAGTAAAACCATCTTGATAAAGATGACAGACCCCATTCTCTGTACTATCCATAGGGTCAATTCTAACAAGTCACACACTCATATTCCGGAAATATACAATGCAGAAAAAAATTTCGCGGTCGAACTACCAAAGAAGAATAGGCTAAAATTATTAGACCTACATACTTTACTTTTTTGTATCGAGCTAAAAGCTAGAACTTCAAGATTCTAATTCACTGAAATTCCATCCAGTAGAACAGAAGAATTATAAATCTCCAAAATAATAGATAGGAATACCGCAAATAAAGCCATTGCAACACCCATCAAAGGGGTCGTTCCCCATCCAGGAGCTACTTTACCATATTCTGAATTCAATGGTTTCAATAACTTCCCTACAGTAGTACTTCTTGGACCAGATCTAGAACTATCCTCAACAGTTTGTGTAGCCATAAATCTTATTTTGTATTCATTACGATCTGTTGACTTTGTATACCATTCCGTTGTAAATAAATGATCTTAGCATAGATCCATTGTGGTCTTTCAATTCTATAATAATGGAAACAGCAACCCTAGTCGCCATCTTTATATCTGGGTTACTTGTAAGTTTTACTGGGTATGCTCTATATACTGCCTTTGGGCAACCCTCTCAACAACTAAGAGATCCATTCGAGGAACACGGGGACTAGTTGACGTAATCAGCCTCCAAATATTTGGAGGCTGATTACGTCAATGAAGATAATGCAAAATTATTTCATTTTTTAGTTGAAATTGTAGGTGGTTCCCGAAAAAAAATAGCGAAAAAAATTATCCCTAAAGTGGATACTAAGAGAAATGTATAAACCAATGCTTCCATAAATTTGATCGTGGTTTACAATTATAGCTTTCATACCTGTTTTGTTTACTTGGGAGTATCCCTCTGGATAAAGAAAGAAAGAAAAAGAGTCAAAGAAACGGCAGCGATTTAAATAAAGATTCCTACAGTACCCTACCTATTAAATAAAATCGCAAACAGAAACTAGAAGAAAAAAAGCAATGTTGCATCAGACTGCTTGTCTTTTTGTAGTTGGATCTCCAAGTTTTTGGAATGCCCCAAATTCCACTTGAGCATCCAAATCTGGATCAATACCAGCAAAAACATCTCTGAAGAGGGTTCTAGCACCATGCCAAATATGTCCAAAGAAGAAAAGTAGAGCAAACGAAGCATGTCCAAACGTAAACCAACCTCTTGGACTGCTACGAAAAACACCATCGGATTTCAAAGTCGCACGATCTAATTCAAAAATCTCACCCAATTGAGCCCGTCTAGCATATTTTTTCACAGTTGCGGGATCACTATAACTCACTCCATTGAGTTCACCACCATAAAACTCAACAGTTACACCTACTTGTTCGACACTATATTTTGATTCTGCCCTTCTAAACGGGACGTCGGCTCTAACAATTCCGTCTCCGTCTACCAAAACAACCGGAAATGTTTCAAAAAAAGTAGGCATACGGCGTACAAAAAGTTCACGCCCTTCTTTATTTCTAAAGACGGGGTGTCCTAACCATCCAACAGCTATTCCATCCCCATTGTCCATTGAACCCGCTCGGAATAACCCCCCTTTTGCTGGATTATTACCAATATAATCATAAAAAGCTAATTTATCCGGAATTTTAGCCCAAGCTTCTGATAAACTTTGATTTTCAGCCAGTCCAGCACTAACTCTTCGATATATTTCTTGTTGAAAGTATCCCTGATCCCATTGATAACGAGTAGGACCAAATAATTCGATGGGAGTAGTTGCAGAACCATACCACATAGTTCCAGCAACAACAAAAGCTGCAAAAAAGACAGCAGCAATACTACTGGAAAGGACGGTTTCAATATTGCCCATACGTAATCCTTTGTATAGACGTTGAGGCGGACGAACACTAAGATGGAATAGGCCCGCTAATATACCCAACGTCCCTGCTGCAATATGATGAGAGGCTATTCCTCCCGGAACAAAAGGGTCAAAACCCTCCACGCCCCACGCCGGGTTTACGGGTTGGACCTTTCCGGTTAGTCCATAAGGGTCGGATACCCATATTCCAGGACCATATAATCCTGTTACATGAAATGCGCCAAAACCAAAGCAAGCCACTCCTGAAAGAAATAAATGAATTCCAAAAATCTTGGGCAAATCCAAAGAAGGTTTTCCTGTACGTTCATCACAAAAAATTTCTAGATCCCAATATACCCAATGCCAAATAGCTGCCAAGAAGCACAAGCCAGAAAACACGATATGTGCTCCGGCTACCCCTTCGTAACTCCAAAGACCCGGATTCGTTATAGTCCCTCCTGTAATATTCCAACCGCCCCACGAATTGGTTATTCCTAAACGAGTCATGAAAGGTATAACGAACATACCTTGTCTCCACATTGGATCAAGAACGGGGTCGGAGGGATCAAAAACTGCTAATTCATATAGAGCCATTGAACCGGCCCAGCCAGCAACCAGAGCAGTATGCATTATATGAACAGAAAGTAAACGACCGGGATCATTCAATACAACAGTATGAACACGATACCAAGGCAAACCCATGGAAATACCCCTTTATCAACGAAAAATAGACACTATGTAACTTTATTGCATTGGAAAAAACTATGCTACGTACCCCCCTTTTTAGGTAATTATTTCGGAGAAAGGATTAATATTTGTTCTATTCTGTTAGTAATAATGGAACAATTTGATTCATAGGAAAAAAGGGAAGCGGATCTATTCTATATCCGATAAGTACCAATACGCAATGGGGGTTAATCCTATTTTATATGAACCAAGATAGCTATTGTTGTTGATCAGTCAGAAGCCCGTTCGTAAAAAATTTCCTTTAGTTTTATTCATTCTCTCTTACTTTACTTTTATTTTATATTTTATTTTAGCTTATTCAACTTATGTAGTAAATATCATTAATTTAAATATGATTAATTTAATAAAGTAGGAAAAAAGGATAATAGTATTAAAAACCGAAATCCAAATCTTACGTTTCCACATCAAAGTGAAATAGAGACCTTCATTCTCTTTTTTTTTCATTTCATGCCTATTGGCGTTCCAAAAGTACCTTTTCGAAGTCCTGGAGAAGGAGATACATCTTGGGTTGACATATAGTGCGACTTGTCAGATATATTGGGCTATATGGGATTTCCCCATTTTCTCCCTCGATCGAGATATCCTCTGTTTCGCTCAAAAAGATTGATTTAATTATCAAAAATTTGTAACGCGAAGCCCAAAAAATAAAGTGGAATTAAATGCAGGGATTATTTAGATTGATATTAGATTATCAAAGTTTTTTATGGTTTACGTGATCGGACGAATAAAATGAAGTATCCAGGCTCCGTTTAGCAAAAACCCAATTGATAATTAATATATAATATTTTTATAATTACTACTTATATGATATGCAAAATTATGATAAAAAAATTCTATAAAAAAATTGAAACAGGGTGATCTAAAACTGTTCCTCAAATCAAATAATATAATTCAAATTTTGTTGACTATTTGACAGAAGACATGTGAAAGAAATTAATTGAAAAAAAGAAGGAGTAGTAAAAAAATACGCAGTATTTGGTTCATTTGTCCTATATGTGCAAATCAAAATCGGGCAAATTTTTCCTTTTACTCGGGGTAGAGCATAAACCTAAAAAATGGAATAAAAAAGGAAGAAGCCCGTTCAGGAACAAGAAAAAACCATCGCCATTTCAACTGAATCTCGATGAAAAAAAAATATCAATGAATCCAGTGAGTCTGACAGGCTTAATCAATCGTTTTATTATAGGATTATAATATCTAATAAAAGGGAAAAAGCACCAAAACTTAATTTTTCTTTTACTTTTGGAAGCAAGCCCTTCCGTTATAAGTTAGAAAGAAAAACCTTCTATGAAAAAAGGGGAGGTTGGAATCGACACATTGATTTTTTTCACAATTTTTGTTGAACCGTATGCATCAAAAGGTGCCTGTACGGCTCCTAAGGAATAAAATTTTATCCTAATCAACCGACTTTATCGAGAAAGATTATTTTTTTTAGGCCAAGAGGTTGATACCGAAATCTCGAATCAACTTATTAGTCTTATGATATATCTCAGTATAGAAAAGGATACCAAAGATCTTTATTTGTTTATAAACTCTCCTGGCGGATGGGTAATATCTGGAATGGCTATTTATGATACTATGCAATTTGTGCGACCCGATGTACAGACAATATGCATGGGATTGGCCGCTTCAATAGCATCCTTTATCCTGGTCGGAGGAGCAATTACCAAACGTATAGCATTCCCTCACGCTTGGCGCCAATGAGTTTTTTTATTTTCGAGAAAAAAATACTATGCCTTCGCCATCGGAAATATGAATTAGTTAAGTAATAATAGCATGGCACTTCGAATTCGATATGAAATTTTTTAGATTAAAAAAAATTAGATTATATATTGAAAGAGTAGTATGAGATAAGGAAGGGGCATTTCAAATGATATCTTACCTATTCGGGCACATTTCAGCGTCACAAACTTTGTTTTCACACCGGAAGCTTATTTACAAAATTTATATAAAAAATAAAAAAAAAAGACACTTTGGGATTGCTGAATCATAGACGAATCAAAAAAATGATATATAAAGCAACGGAACCATCATAGTATTTTTTTAACTCCTACAAAAAAAAGAAGGATGGTAATTGGATGATTTCTGGATCTGCGTATAATACAACCTATATTTTGTTTTCTTTCCCCAAAAGGAAAAGTCAATTCCATTGTGGAGCCGTATGCAATGCACAAAAAAAGCCTGTACGGTTATTCAATTTTCTCTTTTTTTTTTTTTATCCCGCCTCATTCTGCGAAATAGAAAAGGTTTTTCTATTATATTATCAGGGTAATGATCCATCAACCCGCTAGTTCGTTTTATGAGGCACAAACGGGAGAATTTATCTTGGAAGCGGAAGAACTACTAAAACTTCGCGAAACCATCACAAGAGTTTATGTACAAAGAACGGGCAAACCTATATGGGTTGTATCCGAAGACATGGAAAGGGATGTTTTTATGTCAGCAACAGAAGCCCAAGCTCATGGAATTGTTGATCTTGTAGCGGTTCAATAAAAAATAGGAGCGATTTCTTGCAAATCTACAATTTCTAATTTTATATATTTTTAGATTAAAGGTTTAGTTTCATATTCTCTTCAATATAAAACAAAATATTGAAGAGAATCTTGAAGAAAAGTAATTCAGAATTAGCCGGTTAGAACTAATCTAAACCAGCCCATTATTTATATGATTCCGTATGCCAACCATTAAACAACTTATTAGAAATACAAGACAGCCAATCCGAAATGTCACGAAATCCCCAGCGCTTCGGGGATGCCCTCAGCGACGAGGAACATGTACTCGGGTGTATGTGCGACTCGTTTAGATCATAGACTGAGACACAAAAAGGAAATTCTTTTTGAAATATAAAGGATCAGTACCTGTGAATAAAATAGAATCGAGGAACTCGATTAATTATTTAAAAAATATAGATCGTTCATATATTCTATTGTGTCTAAAACTTATGGTTTACATTGGTGCAAATCCAATCAACTCCATTTTTTAGAAAACCCCCAATGATAACAAATGATTATCCATTAAGCGGGGGAAATTCCATTTTTTAGAAAAAAGATTCCACTCTTGAAAGAAAAGAACGGACTAACAGGGTAAATGACCAAATCAATTTTAAAAATGAAATACCGTTACTGTATAAAGTGGATCTCATTGTGAAAGACCTATTACTGGAATATTCATGGGGTAGAGCCAAAGAATGTGAATTGTACAAGTTACCAATAGTATTTATTAATTAAATAAAAGAAGGAGCTCCGGTGTATAGAGAGGACCTCACCGTTTTAGAAGTAACCATAGAAACGATGGAACCCACTATTTATCCAATTCTATTTACTACTTTTTTAGTTATTCTTTTTTTTATATCAAGTATCAAGGCAATTTATCCTTTCACAGCAAAGGAAAATACCTAGCAAAAAATAGTGATGGGGAAGGTTAGAGTAGCAAAAGCCATTGGAATTTTTTTTTTATACATTGGAATAATTCGTTTGGTTAGTAATAGACTAAGGGGAAAAGAATAACTAAAAAAAGAATTAGTTATTCATCAAAGTTTGATTTATTCAATGACTAGAATTAAACGCGGATATATAGCTCGGAGGCGTAGAACAAAACTTCGTTTATTTGCATCAAGCTTTCGAGGGGCTCATTCACGACTTACACGAACTATGACTCAACAAAGAATAAGAGCTTTAGTTTCGGCTCATCGGGATAGGGGTAAAAGAAAAAGAGATTTTCGCCGTTTATGGATCACTCGAATAAACGCCGTAATTCACGAAATGGGGGTATTCTATAGTTATAACCAATTCATACACAATCTGTACAAGAAGCAATTACTTCTTAATCGGAAAATACTTGCACAAATAGCTCTATTAAATAGGAGTTGTCTTTATACAATTTCGAATGACATAAAAAAATAAGGGGATTGGAAGAAATCCACGAAAATATTTGAAATAGAGTTCTAAGGAGAATGAGCTCGGGGAAGGTAGAGTAGAAATTAGAAATTAGTATTATAAAAAAAAGTCGTCAAAACAAAACGAGAGTATATAGTCGCTAAAAAACGAGTTCTTTTTTTTCTTTTCGACGATTCTTTTCTTTTTTTTTTTTTTATGACAGACACAGACGTAACAATCAAATTTTGATTCTTAATTGGATTTTTCGAACAAAATATTAATCTCTTTTTTAATTCCTTCAGATTGAAATTGTTATTCACTTGAAGAATAAGTCTATTTTTTTCTGGTTCTAAGGCTAGTAGTTCGAGGGGTTGACTCACTTCTTTCAAATTGTTTCTGATTATTAAGAAAAGGTAACAAAGATAAAATACGAGCTTGTTTTATAGCAACAGTGATTAATCGTTGTTGTTTTAAAGTAACTCTATTCACCCGTCTAGATAATATTTTTCCTTGTTCACTAATAAATCGACTAATTAAACTCATGTTTCTATAATCAATTCGATCCCCCGATTGGATCGGGGGCAAACGCCTACGAAAAGATCGCTTGGATTTAGTAAAAAGTCGCTTAGATTTATTCATAATTTTTTTATTCCTTATCTCTATTGATCGGATCAAAATAAAAACGATTTCTATTTCTATATAGGATAGAGTTTCTATATAGAATTAAGAATATAGGATTAGATTTATTTCTATTGATTTATTTGTTTATATTGATTTATTTGTTTATATTTATATATATGTAATAATATATAGATACTAGCATTATTCCTGCTCTTAAAATAAAAGTTGACATACAAGCACTCAATTTGATCTATTTCTTGATTTCCCCGTGAATTGTATGTTTATAACAATAGGGACAGAATTTTCTCAATTCCAATCGACTCGGGGTGTTATGCCGATTCTTTTGAGTAATATATCTGGAAATTCCCGCTGATTCTTTCTTAATATCATTTCGAACACAACTGGTACATTCCAAAATAATTGTTACTCGAACATCTTTACCCTTGGCCATGAAACCTCCTTTGGATTTATGATTCACCTCAATCTTCTATTTTAATTTTAGGATCCAGAAAGAACAAGAACCAAAAAAATAGAAGCTGTTAACTAAAAAAATTATGAAATATTTCGTTGCAATGAATATTAATTAGTAATTAAATAAAAATAAAATAATAAGCAATACAATGATTTTGTGAAAACTATATTTCAAATCTTTGTACAGTATTTTTTTTAAGTATCTCATAGGATACTCTTTCCCTAGCAACACTTTTTTCGTTCTATTACTAATTTAATTGGATCCTGAACCCTCATTTTTATGACCTTTCGCCCCCCCCACTTTTTCTAATTATTTTTTTAGAATGAATTAGAAAAGGTGGGGGGGTAATTAGTCCCCGATTGTTGATTGTATCTCTCAATTTTTCACCCCTTTCTGATGTTAATAACTAGAATGAAAAAAATGGAAATGTTAATGCATCTGGAAATAAACGATTAATCTCTATTAATAAACCTGCTAACGAACCGAACCATAGAGTACTTAGTACCGGTGCTACGGAAAGATATGTTTTTAGATCTCGCATTTGAAATCCTCCTTCTTTATTGTATTACATTATATATAGTAATATATATAACTACAGATGTACATGTAGTTAAGAAGTTCTTGTATTTATATACGTAACTTCTGCCCCCCTACTGTCAAAATTAGAATTGAAATATTGTCTACTAGAACGATCTGATAGATTCCATTTGAAAACGGAAACGCCTATTTATGTAAAATTGAAATTGAGAGAATTATCGTAAAAAAAAGTAAATTTTTGAATTATATCTTTGTTATCTGATATGAGAAAAAAAGAAGAAATGAATTTGATATACCAATAAAAAAAAAAGACGGATGTGGAAAACAAGACAGGAATTCTCTACAATGACACTGTAAACCAATTGAAAGGGATGTAGCGCAGCTTGGTAGCGCGTTTGTTTTGGGTACAAAATGTCACGGGTTCAAATCCTGTCATCCCTACCTATTACTACTCAGAAGAGCAGTAACGAGGTATCTATTTTGATCCATTTTTTTTAATAAAATTGGACATACATAGAATTCTGAAATTTATGATATACTATATATAGTATAAATTGATTCGGGTTAAAGAATGTCCTCGTTCTAGCCTTTTCGTTTTTTAGAAAAAAAAACAAGAAAAACGCTCTTAGTTCAGTTCGGTAGAACGTGGGTCTCCAAAACCCAATGTCGTAGGTTCAAATCCTACAGAGCGTGATTTCACTCTTGTTTATTAGATTGTGTAAAAATTCCACTGTTCGCAAATTATTGAGCAACAATCTGAATTAGACCTCCCGCATATGAAAGCAAGAAGGAGGTCAGTAAAAAAAACGAGATGTTAATTAATCAAAAGTCCAACTGATCACCACGTCTGTATTGTAAATAAGCAGTTACGAATAATCCAGCCAAAGTAATAGGAATTAGACCTAAGACGATTCCAAATAAAAAAACTTCAATCATTTCAATTTTCTTTTGTTTTCATTTTTGAAAGGGAGAAAGGGGAGGTACTATCTATTCCTAGCTCTTAATCTGTATTGCCGATGAATCTAAATGACCAAAATTGGGTAATTAACACTGTAAGGAACTATCGAACATATGAAATACCTTTTTTATAAAAAAAATCTGCATTCAATTAATTTCAAATAAGTCGTATTTTGCTTAGACCAATAAATAGAACTGAGGTTATAGTTAAAGCTGCTAGTAGAAAACCGAAATAACTAGTTATAGTAGGCATGAAGGGACTCAATAAAATATGTTTTTTTATACATAACATATGTTTCTAAAGTACTTC